TACTATGAAGCGACTAAAACTTCGAGCGCGAGGACGTAGTTATCGGATAAAAAAACCGACCTGCCATATAATGATTGTAATGAAAGATATCTCCATAAGTGAATATGAAGAGACATTCTGGTTCAAGCCAGAGAAATTTTTTGAAACAGACTCTATGCAAGAGTTAAAAAAAACGAAAGGGAAAAATCAGTATAGAACTAGAGAAGAGCACGATATGTATAATAATGGGGGAGCATGGGACAAAAAATAAATCCACTTGGTTTCAGACTTGGTACAACCCAAAGTCATTATTCCCTTTGGTTTGCACAACCAAAAAAGTATTCAGAAAATTTACAAGAAGATGCAAAAATAAGAGATTATATCAAGAATTATATACAAAAAAAGATGAAAATCTACTCCGTCGTCGAAGGAATTACACGTATAGAGATTCAAAAACAAATCGATGTAATCAAAATTAAAATCTATACAGCATCCCCAAAATTATTTAACGAAAAGCGACCGCGAGAAATCGAAGAATTACAGAGAAATTTACAAAAAGAATTTTTTTGTGTGAACCGAAAATTTAACCTTGCTATCATAAGAATTGCAAAGCCTTATAGAAATCCTACTATTCTTGCAGAATTTATCGCCGACCAATTAAAGAATAGAGTTTCATTTCGAAAAGCAATGAAAAAAGCAATTGAATTAACTGAACAAGCAAATACAAAAGGAATTCGAGTACAAATTGCAGGACGTATTGACGGAAAAGAAATTGCGCGGGTTGAATGGATCCGAGAAGGTAGAGTTCCCCTACAAACCATTCAAGCGAAAATCGATTATTGTTCCTATCCAGTTCGAACTATTTCTGGGATATTAGGCATTAAAATTTGGATATTTATTGATGGAGAATAAGAAACTTTGACTGGACCTTCCCTTCTAGTTGCTAATACTAAAAAACGAGAAAGCCATTTCTTCTTTTTCTGTTCAATCCAAAACCAAAAAATTTTTTGAATTCGTAATTCTTCATAATTCTATCGGGTTTAATAAAAATTCAATTGAATGCTTGATATAATTGCTATGCTTAGTGTGTGACTCGTTGGTTTTTTCGGGTTAGTAAAAAAAAGCCACTGATAGTCGAAACTAATAACTCTAGAAAAATACCCAATTCATCACTTCGCATTATCTGGATCCAAAGAACCGGTCAAGATATGACAGATCAGTCATATCCTTGTAGCAACTGAAACCTTTTTGCCTAAATAAAAACAAAAAATCAGATTCTAAGTTGTGAATCAAAATAGAGAAAAGAAAATAAGGGTGTGGATAAATGGAAGGATGAGAGAAAGAAAGAAAACGACGATTGATGCTATCTAATTCCAATATGGAATATGTAAGGTCTATGAGCCGTCTCATAAAAAGGGCAATGTAAGAAAGCATTAATACAGATTCATCCATACTAAAATGAATCCGCCCAGAGAACAAAAAAATCAAGAGCTTCGAGTCAATAAAGACTGAGAAGATTGACTCACGCACAACTTTCATTGAGCTCCATTGCAGAATTCAGACCTAAACATTAAGTAAGAAGCGATGAGAACGACGGAACCTGTGGATCTCAAAAATTCGATTGAACACGAATTCTAATGATTCATTGATCTGGATGGCGGAACGGACCCGAGACCAATTCATCTATTCGAAAAAGTTAGAAATTATGGCTACAACCGAAATCGAAATTGAATTGAAAGAGTCAACATTCGCCCGCGAAAACTTTCTTTTCTTGGATTACTAAATTTGGGTCAATTAAAGATGCTAAGGCGGTTAAATTCAAGGAGAAAACAAAAGAAAGATTCATTTTAAGATTCTCAAAACCAATAAAATTATATATATATCTATATTTCATAGAAATAGTTCGTTTAGGTCTTTCACTATACGATAGAAAGAAGATACAAATTACTACCAGATTTGAGATCGACTCGCTGAACTCCATACTTCGATATATTACTTATACTTATGAAATCGATGGATATCGTATGAACTACAAGTCTATCTTAATTCAAATTCTATTCTATCTAAATTTCCTTAAAATTCCCTATTTTTGAATCTTTTTATTCGCGAGGAGCCGGATGAGAAGAAACTCTCACGTCCGATTCTGGAGTAGAGATGGAATTCAAACCCAACCATCAACTATAACCCCAAAAGAACCAGATTCCGTAAACAACATAGAGGAAGAATGAAGGGAATTTCTTATCGAGGTAATTATATTTGTTTCGGTAAATATGCTCTTCAGGCACTTGAACCCGCTTGGATCACATCTAGACAAATAGAAGCAGGTCGACGGGCAATGACACGAAATGCACGCCGCGGTGGAAAGATATGGGTCCGTATATTTCCAGACAAACCGGTTACAGTCAGAGCCGCAGAAACACGTATGGGTTCGGGTAAAGGATCGCCTGAATATTGGGTAGCTGTTGTTAAACCAGGTCGAATACTTTATGAAATCGGTGGCGTAACAGAAAATATAGCTAGAAGGGCTATTTCAATAGCAGCGTCCAAAATGCCTATACGAACTCAATTCATTCTTTCGGGATAAAATTTGGAAATGTAAAAGAAAAAGGCAAAAGCAAAAAAAATCGCTTTTGGGGATACAAACGAATCGCAGGTGCAGGTTTGGTTTTTTGGACAAACAATATTTCTTTTTTTCTTCGACCTTTACTTTGCCTAAAAAAAATAATCAAAAAAATGATATGATTCAACCTCAGACCTATTTGAATGTAGCGGATAACAGCGGGGCTCGCAAATTGATGTGTATTCGAATCATAGGAGCTAGCAATCGTCGATATGCTCATATTGGTGACGTTATTGTTGCTGTGATCAAAGAAGCAGTTCCGCAAATGTCGCTAGAAAGATCAGAAGTGGTCAGAGCTGTAATTGTACGTACTTGTAAAGAACTCAAACGCGACGACGGTATGATAATACGATATGATGACAATGCCGCAGTTGTCATTGATCAAGAAGGCAATCCAAAAGGCACTCGAGTTTTTGGTGCGATTGCAGAGGAATTGAGACAGTTCAATTTTACCAAAATAGTTTCATTAGCTCCCGAAGTATTATAAAACGAGACCCTAATCTAGTTCCATGATAATATCATTCCAGAAAGAATATAGTTATGTTTAGAGTAGTTATTTGAAAGAAATCAATTAAGATTCAGTTAGTAGATTGTGTCTCACGCATATACCTTGAAATATGCATAGTCATAACCAAAGAAAAAAATATGCATAGTCATAACCAAAGAAAAAACAAGAAAAACATGTTGATTATATCAAAATTGGGAGGGACCAATACTTTAATTCATTATGGCTAAGGATACTATTGCTGACATACTAACCTCGATACGAAATGCTGAGATGAATACAAAAAGAGTGGTTCGAATAGCATTTACGAATCTCAGCGAAAGTCTTGTTAAAATACTTTTACGCGAGGGTTTTATCGAAAACGTGAGAAAACATCGAGAAAACAACAAATCTTTTTTGGTTTTAACCCTACGCTATAGAAGGAATCGGGACGAGCCTTATAGAAATCGAAAAGTTTTAAATTTAAAACGCATCAGTCGACCCGGCCTACGAATCTATTCTAACTATCAACGAATTCCTAGAATTTTAGGCGGGATGGGGATTGTAATTCTTTCTACTTCTCGAGGTCTAATGACAGACCGAGAGGCTCGATTAGAAAGAATTGGTGGAGAATGTTTGTGTTATATATGGTAATACTTCTAATATCCAAATGAAATTCGCAACTTTCTATTTGTGACAAAGAAAGGGGACAGGTTGTCTAATATCGTATCTCATCTACGACCTCATCTTTGAAAACGACATCTATGGTTTTAGATCGTCCAGAATAAAGAAGTTGATCCAGAATAAAAGAGGTTTTCGTTTAACTGAAAAACAGAAATCGATTCCGGAAAGTTTAATTAAAGAATCCGTTCTCAACGACATCTTTGGGGTTCATTTAGATAATAATGATCTAATTCTCGGTTATATTTCGGGAAAGCTACCACTTAGGTTTATTATAATACAACGAGTCTTCAATTAGTCGAATTTTTGACTTTGCGAAAAATAAGAATCAAAAATTTCGGTATTTTTTTTTCAACTTCAAAATTTTCAACATTCATTCAATATGATTCGAAATGCAAAATTTCAAGAAACTTATTTTCTTCCAAGACGTAGATTCAGAATTAAGGTGAAAAGTCGGCAAATATGAAAATAAGAGCCTCTGTTCGTAAAATTTGTGAAAAATGTCGATTAATACGCCGTCAGGGCCGAATTCGAGTAATTTGTTCCAACCCAAGGCATAAACAAAGACAAGGATAATCAACCTCGGGAAAGGCCCGATATTCAAAAATGGATAGATCCATAGATCTCTGACTCATATTTATGAGATGCTAAAATATGGCAAAAGCGAGACTGAAATTGGTTTCACGTAGGACCCGACGTCTACGTAAGAGTACGCGTAGAATACCAAAAGGGGTTATTCATGTTCAAGCAGGTTTTAATAATACCATTGTGACTGTTACAGATGTACGAGGTCAAGTGGTTTCTTCGTCCTCTGCCGGTAATTGTGGGTTCCGGGGTACACGAAAAGCGTCGCCATTTGCTGCTGAAACCACAGCAGTAACCGCTATTAGTACAGTAGTGATGCAACGCGCAGAAGTCTTGATAAAAGGTGCCGGTCTCGGGAGAGACGCAGCATTACGAGCTATTAGCAAAAGTGGTATACGATTAACTTTTGTACGGGATGTAACTCCTTTGCCCCATAATGGCTGTAGACCGCCGAAAAAAAGACGTGTGTAAAAATCAAAATTGAAGAGATTTCAACAGCAAGAAAAACAAGAGAAATAAATGATTCAATGATCTGATCAAATAATATTATTATGGTTCGAGAGCAAGTAAGAATAGATACTCGGACACTCCAGTGGAAGTGTGTTGAATCAAGAGCAGACAGTAAACGTCTTTCTTATGGACGATTTATTC